GACGAAACCCTCCACTTCAATTGGTATTTTTTCACGAAAAGCAGGCATGAGATAACAAATCCAGTGCTTCACTAAGATTTCGAAAAGTTGTCCCGAATTCAAGTTAATTATGTTTCGCAGAGAAAGACGATCAAACAATTCCCAATCATGGTCCTTGCGGATCGGATCATCCAGATAATATACAAAGAGAAACTCCTGATATTTGATATCTTTCTCTTTGAATGAGATCTCAATTCCAGCGACGGTTTCATTAGATATCTTACAACTAGAATCCCTCCTTTTTCCGATCCAGTTCCTCCACCACCGCGAACCCCAGTTAGATTCAGGCATGATACACTTTTTAGTTATTGGAAGAAACCAAGTACTCTCTTTCGGATCCAGGAAACAACTCTCAGAAATCTTTTTTCCTTTTGGAAGGAAGAGGAGGGAAACCATCATATTGGAAGACCAAAAGGATTTTTCCAATGTATCATTTCTGGGTCCAACGGAATTCATAGGTATAGGAAGAAGCCCTCTCAAATAGAGATTTTTTCTTTCGACCATATTTCGATTGTGAATTCTACATATAAGGAACACTACTACAAAAAAGAGTACTACACCCTTGATATTGCGTGAAAGTAGGATACTCCAAATTCGGGGGTCAAAGAGTTTTATAAAACGTTCTTGGTGAACAATAATGTGAATCAAGGATCCCAATGAATTGATTTGGGTCCATGAATCATAGTGAGAATTCATGATCTCTCTCAATATCTCTCTCCATTCGAAAATCCATAATTTGAATTCAGGTCCTTCTGATTGGTCTGATATAATTTTATTCCTCATTTAGTGATTCCTCCTAATTTGTATTTATAAATTTATCCTAAGGATTTCATTTAGAATTTTATTCCTCATTGATTGTAAATTGTATTTATTGATTTATCCTAAGGATTTCATTATGGTTATTCACCATGTACGAGGATCCCCGCTAAGCATCCATGGCTGAATGGTTAAAGCGCCCAACTCATAATTGGCGAATTCGTAGGTTCAATTCCTACTGGATGCACGCCAATGGGACCCTCCAATAAGTCTATTGGAATTGGCTCCGTATCAAATCTCATCAGGAATTGGTGTGATATATTTATCTATCTTATTAATATATTTCTTTTTCATATGTAATTATGGGAACAGTAAGAACTAGCATTCTTATTGAGACTCGAACTCATCGGGAAGAAAATCTATTTATGGATGGAATAAAATATTAACACAAAGGCGGAAAAAGAAATAATTGTAACTTGCAGGATCAACTAGGGCGGAAATAAAGCATTGGGTCGAACTCTTCTTTGGTGTCAACGTAATAGCTATGAATAGTCATCGACTCCCGAGAAAGGGTAGAAGAATGGGACCCATTATGGGACATAAAATGGATTGATCATTACGCTTCAATCGGGTTATTCTATTCTACCTCATTAGAAATTAGAAAGAAGAAAAGTTATAAAGAAACGAAACTAAAATTAAAATACTTAATAGCAAGCATGGCCATACATTTATACAAAACTTCTACCCCGAGCACACGCAAAGGAACCGTAGACAATCAAGTGAAATCCAATCCACGAAATAAATTGATACATGGACAGCGTCGTTGTGGTAAAGGCCGTAATGCCAGAGGAATCATTACCGCAAGGCATAGAGGGGGAGGTCATAAGCGTCGATACCGTAAAATCGATTTTCGACGGAATGAAAAAGACGTATATGGTAGAATCGTAACCATAGAATACGATCCTAATCGAAATGCATACATTTGTCTCATACACTATGGGGATGGTGAAAAGAGATATATTTTACATCCCAGAGGGGCTATAATTGGAGATACCATTTTTTCTGGTACAAAAGTTCCTATAAAAATGGGGAATGCCCTACCTTTGACCAATATGCCCTTAGGCATAGCCATACATAACATAGAAATCACACTTGGAAAGGGTGGACAATTAGCTAGAGCAGCGGGTACTGTAGCAAAACTGATTGCAAAAGAGGGGAAATGGGCCACATTAAAATTACCTTCTGGGGAGGTCCGTTTTATATCCAAAAACTGCTCAGCAACAGTCGGACAAGTGGGGAATGTTGGAGTTAAGCATAAAAGTTTGGGTAGAGCCGGATCTAAGCGTTGGCTAGGTAAGCGTCCTGTAGTAAGAGGAGTAGTTATGAATCCTGTAGACCATCCCCATGGGGGTGGTGAAGGGAGGGCCCCAATTGGTAGAAAAAACCCCACAACCCCTTGGGGTTATCCTGCACTTGGAAGAAGAAGTCGAAAAAGGAATAAATATAGTGATAATTTGATTATTCGTCGACATAGTAAAAGTAAATAGGAAAGAAAATCGAATTTGTTTCTTTGTCTTTACATTTACAAAAAAAAAATAGGAGTAATTAACTATGACACGTTCACCAAATAAAAATCCTTTTGTAGCGAATCATTTATTAAGAAAAATTGATAAGCTTAACACAAAGACGGAAAAAGAAATAATTGTAACTTGGTCTCGGGCATCCACTATTATACCCATAATGATTGGCCACACAATTGCGATCCATAATGGAAGGGAACACTTGCCCATTTACATAACGCCTCGTATGACAGGTCATAAATTGGGAGAATTTGTACCGACTTTTAATTTCCAAGAACACGAAAAAAACGATAAAAAATCTAAAAAAAACGATAAAAAATCTAAAAAAAACGATAAAAAATCTGAAAAAAACGATAGAAAATCTGAAAAAAACGATAGAAAATCTGAAAAAAACGATAGAAAATCTCGTCGCCGTTAACCGTTCAATTCATTTAATATAATGAATACAGATCTTTATTGTTCATTCATAGGAGGTAAACTTGAATGGAAATCATAAACATAAAAAAGTTAAGACAAAAAGAAAACGATGAAAACAGTGAACTTAATAGAAAAAGGGGAACATATGCTTTTGGTCGATATATGACAATGTCTGCTCACAAAGCACAAAGAGTAGTTAATCAGATCCGTGGACGTTCCTACGACGAAGCATCCATGATATTAGGATTCATGCCCTATGGAGCATGTTATCCCATCTGGAAATTGCTGAATTCTGCAGCAGCAAATGCTGAGTACAAAAAAGGTTTCCACACAACAGAATTATTTATTAAGAAAGTACAAGTTAACAAAGGACCCATGAGAAAAAAATCAAAACCCCGAGCTCAAGGACGTCTTTCTATTATAAAAAGACCCACTTGTCACATAACTATTCTATTACAACATAGATTCTTCATGAAAGAATCCAGGAAAAAAAAACGGACTCTTTATGAAAAAGATAGACAACAGGCTACTGTGACTTATGAAAGTTTGAGAAAGAAGAACGAGATACTTAGACTAATAACGGCCGGCCAAATTAAGATTTGTTAAGATGGCACGAAAAATAAACCCACTTGGTTTTAGACTTGGTACAACCCAAGATCATTATTCCTTTTGGTTTGCACAATCAAAAAATTATTCAGAAGGTCTACAAGAAGATCTAAAAATACGGAATTTTATCTTAAAGTATGTACAAGAAAAGTATGTACAAAAAAAGAAAAGAACATCCTCAGATGTCGAAGGAATTGCACGTATAGAAATTGAAAAAAGAATCGATCTTATACAGATTATCATCCATATGGTATTTCCCAAGTTATTAATAGAAAAGAGATCACAAGGGATCAAAGACCTCAAAATAAATATACAAAAAGAATTGAATTGTGTGAACCGAAAACTAAACATTGGTATTACAAGAATTGCAAAACCTTATAGACATCCAAATCTTCTTGCAGAATTTATAACCCTACAATTAAGAAATAGGGTACACTTTCGAAAAGCAATGAAAAAGGCTATGGAATTAGCCAAACAAGCTGAGATAAAAGGAATAAAAATACAAATCGCAGGCCGTCTCGGTGGAAAAGACATTGCACGTGTTGCATGGATAAGAGAGGGTAGGGTTCCCCTACAAACCATTCGCGCGAAAATTGATTATTGCGCCTATCCGATTCGAACTATCTATGGGATATTGTGTATCAAAATTTGGATATTTATAGACGATAAATAAGAAGCCTTTACTTGTCTTTCTGTTTTAATTTAACGATAGAACCAAGAATGACAACCTTTTTTTCCATCAAATTTCCACCAAAACAATTCTCATTAAAAATTCTATAAGGTTGAATAAAAATTCGATTGACCTTTTGATAGAATTGCTATGCTTAGTGTGTGACTCGTTGGTTTTTGTTAGAATTAAGACGAAAAAAAAGGTAAGAGCCCATAGTATAAAGTATGCACTAATGACTCTAGAACAAATAACCAACTCATCGCATCACATTATCTGGATCCAAAGAAGCAGTCAAGATATGATATTTTGGTCCTATCATTGCAGCAACTGCATTTTTTTTGCATAAACAAGAAATCGAAAGAGTTGTAAAAAAAAAAAAGAAAAATATACATTTAAGGGGATGCAGATAAAAGGAAAGGCGAAAGAAAGAAAAAAATGAATCGAAATGATATAAGATTCCACTATGTAAGGTCATATCATATCTTTAAAGACAATGTAATAAAGCATAAATACAGATTCACACATAATTATCTGATATGAATCTATTCATAGAAAAAAGAAAGAAGTAAGAGCCTCAAGCCAATAAAGACTAAGAAGGTTGGCTCAAGAACAAAGTTCATTAAGAGCTCCATTGTAGAATTTAGACCTAACCATTAATCAAGAAGCGATGGGAACGATGGAATCCGTGAATACAGAAGATTCAATTGAAAATGAATCCTAATGATTCATTGGGAAGGATGGCGGAACGAACCAGAGACCAATTCATCTATTCTGAAAAGTGATAAACTAATCCTATAAAACTGAAATAGATATTGAAAGAGTAAATATTCGCCCGCGAAAATTCCTTTTTTATTAGATGGCTCTTATTTTATTTTAGCAATGCAAGCTAATAAAATATATCTATACAAAAAAATAAATACAAACTATATTAAAAATTAATTTTTAATTAACTTATAAATACAAATAGAAAAATATATAATAAATTACATGAATATAAAAGAATCTGATGAATATCAAGGAATCCATTGATTTTGTGTATTATTACATGTATATCTTAATTAAAGATTATTATTCTATTTATTTTCATTCATTAAAAATTTTATAATATATTTATGTATAAATTGATTTAGAATTATATTATAATTTTATTAATAAATATTCATATTCAATTCAAATTGAAATTTTTTCATTCGCGAGGAGCCGGATGAGAAGAAACTCTCATGTCCGGTTCTGTAATAGAGATGGAATTAAGAAAAAACCATCAACTATAACCCCAAAAGAACCAGATTCTGTAAACAACATAGAGGAAGAATGAAGGGATTATCTTATCGGGGGAATCGTATTTGTTTCGGAAGATATGCTCTTCAGGCACTTGAACCTGCTTGGATCACGCCTAGACAAATAGAAGCGGGGCGGCGAGCAATGACGCGAAATGCACGTCGCGGTGGAAAAATATGGGTACGTATATTTCCAGACAAACCACGTACAATAAAATCTGCGGAAACCCGCATGGGTTCGGGTAAAGGATCCTCCCATTATTGGGTAGCTGTTGTCAAACCAGGTCGAATACTTTATGAAATAAGCGGAGTAGCAGAAAATGTAGCCCGAAGGGCTATCTCGATAGCGGCATCTAAAATGCCTATACGAACTCAATTCATTATTTCAGGATAGGAATGTAGAACCAAAGGAAACGGATCTTGGGGATAAAAACAACCGGAGATTCTTTTTACTTTTTATTTTGGACAAACAATATTTCTTTTTCTTTTTTGCCCTTTGGTGGTTTGCATTTATAGAAAGAACAGATAAAAAGAAGATATGATTCAACCTCAAACCTATTTGAATGTAGCAGACAACAGCGGGGCTCGAAAATTGATGTGTATTCGAATCATAGGAGTTAGCAATCGTCGATATGCTCGTATTGGTGACGTTATTGTTGCTGTGGTCAAAAAAGCAAAACCAAGTAAGCACTTAGAAAGATCAGAAGTGATCAGAGCTGTAATTGTACGTACCTGTAAAGAACTCAAACGCGACAACGGTCTGATAATACGATATGATGACAATGCTGCAGTTATCATTGATGAAAAAGGAAATCCAAAAGGAACTAGAGTTTTTGGTGCGATTGCCCGGGAATTGAAAAAAAACTTTACTAAAATAGTTTCATTAGCTCCTGAGGTATTATAAGATAATAAGTAGGATATTTGAATGAATATAGTAGATTGTGTATCACGTATATACCTTTAGTTTTGAATTTTTTTTTGATTTCAAATTCATAAAAAAAAACATGTTGATTATATAAAAATTCGGAGACACCACTGATTAAAGTTTATCATGAGTACGGACACTATTGCTGATATACTCACCTCTATACGAAATGCTGACATGAATAGAAAAGGAAGAGTTCGAATAGAATGTACTAACATCACCGAAAACATTGTAAAAATACTTTTACGAGAAGGCTTTATTGAAAACGTGAGAAAACATCAAGAAAGAAACAAATCTTTTTTGGTTTTAACTCTGCGACATAGAAGAAATAGTAAAAAACCTTATAGTTTAAATTTAAAAAGAGTAAGTCGGCCTGGTCTACGAATCTATTCTAACTATCAAAGAATTCCTAGAATTTTAGGTGGAATAGGAATTGTAATTCTTTCCACCTCTCGAGGTATAATGACGGATCGGGAAGCTCGACTAGAAAGAATTGGTGGAGAAATTTTATGTTATATATGGTAATTTACGAATTTGATAAAAAATTTAAAATTTGTGAAAGACAGAACAGATTATCTATTTTCTTTCCTCTATTAATTTATACTTTTGGGAGGTTATGCCTGGAATGAAAGAACAAAAAATTATTCTTGAGGGTGTGGTTACTCAATCATTCCCTAATGCTATGTTCCACGTTCGTTTAGATAATGAAGATGTGATTCTAGGTTATATTTCAGGAAAGATACGACGTAGTTCTATACGGATCCTAACGGGAGATAGGGTAAAAATTGAAGTAAGCCCTTATGATGTAACCAAAGGTCGTATAATTTATAGATTCCCCCGCGGTGATTCAGATGATTCAGATGATTCAGATGATTAAAAGGACTAAGTGGTTTTTCAACTTCAAAAAGCCTTCCTATGAGAATACAATTCGAGGTTCAAAATTTCAAGAAACTTATTTTCTTCCACGAAATAGATTCGGAATTAAAGTAAAGTAAGGAATGACAAATATGAAAAAAAGGGCCTCTGTTCGTAAAATTTGTGAAAAATGTCGTCTGATCCGCAGACGAAGACGAGTTTTAGTAAGTTGTTCTAACCTAAAACATAAACAACGACAAGGATAATTATTCTACTAAAATAAAAGGAATTTTGTAAAAGATTTGATTGATGTAAAAAAAAATGAAGGATTTTTTTGACATGAAATGGATATATCCATATATCTCTGACTCAGAT